ATTCTGCTATTTACTGGAATCATTTTACTGGAATACTAAAGGAGAAAATCCCACGGATAGAAAGCTTTTAATGTTTATGTAGAACTACAAAGGAAGAAACATTCTAATTCTAATTGGATTAGATTAATTTAATACTTTTGGTCGACCATTTATCAATCATTCATTGAATGATAAATAACTACAAGTGACGGAGATACACGATTTAAATAACGAAAAATCCAATATTTAAAAATCGTATCTAGAATCACTGGAAAGGTGGAAACAAGACCAGATATAATTTGATCATTATGAACAAATCCAAAATCTTTGTAGACAGAATCAATCATTAGTTCCCAACCGTGGGGTGAATGAAATCCGATACATAAATCCGTTAATAAAAGAATCAAAAAAGCTTTTACTGTATCACTTAAGTTATACAGGAATTCCTGAGCCCAAGAGTTAAGAATAACAAGTTCTTCATTACCTAAAATAGAATAACCGCTTAGAATAATAAAACAGATTATATTTGTCGAGAAGTGCAAAATCGTATGGATACGATCCTCATTGTGTATCTTGATTAATTGGATCGTTTCTTTGTGGATTCCTGTAGGAAACTTTTGTAGATGTGTCTCCGAGTATTTCTTCATCATTTCGTCCAAGAAGAGTAGTTCTTCTAATTCTATGAACTTTTCTAGAATACTTTTTTCTTGAGTATCATTCAAAAAAATTTCGGATTGACCAGTATTCAACCAATTAGTAACCCAAGATTCTATACTTTTTCTAAATGAGAGAGAAATCCACCAGGGCAAAAATACTATAGATGCAAGATACAAAAGAGGAGTGAATACTTTCTTTTTTGCCATTTTTCATCTGTGAATTGTTAATTAACTCACTTCATTCGTTGACTCTATGTGATCGAATATTGCTTTCACACATGAGTTCTATACAAGGTATCAAACCTATGAATCTATTTTAGTAGTGATTTTCTTTGAATATCTAGAAATAATACAGAAATAGACTAAGACTCCACTTTGAATTCGAATGAAGAAATAATCAAAAATATTGTTTCCAGATATCTCATCAAAATATCTCATCAAATTCAAATTCCAAACAAGTGTCTCCTTTTGATGAATGACCGAACGAATTACTTTTAAGGAATGAATATTATTTCGATTTTTAGACCAAAGAACTCCTTTTCTATCAAAAAATACAATATTTCGAAAAACTTATAACGATTACCCATAGCCAAGAGTAGAATAAGTGACAGAAAGATGTTGTGATGATCAAAAAAATGAGTGGCAAAACAAGACAGAAATGGGCCTGTTATCAAATCAAGTTTTCATTATTAAGAAAACAGTTATTAATTAAGGAATACAAGGATAGGATAAAAAAAGGCCCATTGACAAAAAGGAAAGAATTTACAAGATATGATTTATCTGCATCTAAAGTATCACTTCCAACAAATATGGAATTAAACTTAAAAAAAAAAGGAGGAATTTCTTTCTTGTTTTCGAAATCATTTGATATATATAAGATAAATTGAATCTAGTAGTTCAATTTGTTACGTGTTTGAATTGCATGGATTTGGATACGCATAAAAAACAACCAAATTATTTTTTAGGGTTGTTCCATATACGTCGGCTTTGGCTCAACTGAACCTTCTGACGAAACTTCAGTTAAGTTATTTATAGAAAAAACAGGATCCTTGCATTTTTTTCCTCCTGCCAGAAGCATTAGTTCTTCAACTCAGTTCCTTTTCTCAAAAGACTTCAATCGGTACGCGCAAGAAATAGGCCAATTCCGCGGCTTTTTGTTCAATTTCTCGTGGAGTCAAATTTTCATCAGTACGGGTCAACGGAATAGCCCCGCGTCCTCTGATGTCCATATAAAGGACACGACGCGCATAAAGACCCTCTTTAACTTCTATTCGAACGGATTGAATATCTTTTATAAGGAATCGGAGGAATATGCGACGATTTTTTCCAGGAAATCCCCAACGAAAAATACACACTATTCCTTCCTTTCTATCGAATCGATCATAACCACTACCTACATTCCAGCAAATTGTGCACCACAAATAGGAACTAATAAAGAGACCCGCGATCCCATAGAAAGACATTACGATCCCTTGTGGAAAAAAAATGATTTGCTGAGACGGAACAAAAGATATCAAATTCCTACCAAGATAACTGGAAATTCCAACCAATAAGAATCCTAATGAACCTAAAAAAACGATAAGGGCCCAGCAAAAATTACTTAGTTTTCGAGACCCCGTTATAAGTTCTATCCATATATGTTCTGATCGCCAACTCATACTTGATCCCATTGCATTTTTTTTTATTAGAATTGAGAGAATACCCCAAATTATTTTGACTTTACTTTTTTTGTTTCTGAAAGAACTCTCATCAACTAGCACTAGTTTGGTATGAACTAGCACTAGTTTGATGTGAACCTTTAGGAGTAGGAGTAATTCAGCAAATTGGTTAGATCTAAAATAATAATATACCCTTCATATGATCCCAATATACATATTGATATACATATAGATCCACCAACTTTCCATTTTAGGCATCCATCGATCCTGATCTATTTGTGAAACTAGCTAGAATTCATTTACCCATAGCCATAGATCGTTTTCAGCAGGCATAAGATCTTTTTTTTTCCTTTATATTCGGCGAAAATTATATGTTATACCATATTTCCAAAAATCAATATCTGTGTTATGCTACAAATCTAAGTTTCAAAAAAACGGATGAGATCGGGTCTCCTCAAATCTAAACAATCTTGTTTTTTTGAACATGAAGAAATAAAGAAGCCATTGCAATTGCCGGAAATACTAGGCCTACTAAAGGCACAAAAATAGAGGGAAAATTGAAAGTTGTCATAAAATGGGTACCTCGATTTACTATTTGTACCTGTTATTTTTTTTTAATATTTTCTAGTTAGAATAATTATAATTAAGAATTGTAATTATTATGAATTCGTAGTTATTATTAATTAATTCCATAATATAAAAAATTCAATTTTACAATTTTTAGTAGAAATATAAGTATCTATATATCTAAATGAGTATATAAAATAAGTCCAGGGAATGGAGAACTAAATAAATGGACTTATTCATCTTTCTACATGAAAGATACGTATGGCAATCAACTTTATTATTTTTCTTCAATTCTTTTCTTTGTGTTTTGTTCTTGTCTTCTAAATTTAATAAAGAAATAATTTATTAGAAATTTTCGAAAGATGAAAATAGATGCTTTATTGCACTGTCTTTTATGAGATGACTCATAGACCTTACATATTGGAATTCCATTTTTGGGAGTTCGTTTTACGTTTTATTTGTCTAATTTCACGAAAGGGGTAATTTACGCTTTTTTCTTGTTACTATAGACTTCTTAATTAGTAATGGCGAACCTAGGTAAAAAAAAAGAGTTATCCGCAACTTTTGATTCTTAATTAGATCTTAGGTCACCAAAGAAAACTCCATTCTTATTTACTTTGATTCCGATAAACTAACAAGTAGTTAACTACAAATAAAATAATTGAACTTAGTGCGATCTACTTTATTGATTTATTGAATTTGAATTCAAAGGAAAGAAAGCGTGGAGCTTAAATAACTCGCTCAGAACGCTTTTTAAAAGATTACGTGGTACGATTAGATCGAATAAGCCCTTCTGGAATAAATATTCAGCCGCTTGTGAACCTTCAGGTACTGTTTTATTCAATGTTTGTTCAATTACTCTTTTACCCGCAAATGCAATGTAGGAATTGGGCTCGGCAATAATGATATCTCCCAACATACCAAAACTAGCTGTTACCCCACCAGTAGTAGGAGATGTAAGGATTGGTACATAAAATAACTTTTTATTTGATTGATAATTATATAAGGCGGACGATATTTTAGCCATTTGCATCAAGCTCAAACTTCCTTCTTGCATGCGGGCCCCCCCCGAAGCGCACACTATAATAAGAGGTAGAAATTGATTGGTAGCGTACTCAACCAACCGGGTGATTTTCTCCCCAACTACGGATCCCATACTACCCCCCATAAACTGAAAATCCATAACCCCAATTGCTACGGAAATACCATTTAGTTGACCTACGCCTGTTTGAACAGCCTCGGTTAATCCTGTCTTTCTTTGATAAGAATCAATACGATCTTTATAAGGCTCCTCCTCCGAATGAAATCCAATGGGATCCAGAGAGACCATGTCTTCATCCATAGGATCCCAAGTACCGGGATCGATCGAAAGTTCGATTCTTTCTGAACTACTCATTTTCAAATGATATCCACATTGTTCACAAATATTCATTTTTGATTTCAAAAATTTCTTATAATTTAATCCATAACAATTTTCGCATTGAACCCACAAATGCCTGTATTTTTGAGTTGTATTGATATCATTAGACCTTTCTCTTAGAGTTAAATCACTACTCTTCGCGCGTGTTTGTATACCGGGCCTCTCATTAGTTCTACGTTTATCAAAAACGCACCTAGAAATGTAACTATCACTACTATCACTTACAATGGGCGTCTCAATAGATATTTGAGACTGAAGATAACTGTCAATGCAACTATTAATGTGATTATTCCAACTTGATTGAGTATCATACATGTAATGATTGTATAAGGAATCTTTACTGGTCGATCCATTATTCAGATAACTAGAATTGCGATAACTAGAAAAAGAACTTTCTAGTTCACTGAGAAAAGAATCATCGTTGTCAATCTCAAAAATCTGATTTTCAATATCAAAATAGATAGAAAAAACGTCTCCATTACTATCCCTAACTAAAAAAGTATCATCATAGATGATATTACGAATGTCTTTGACGCCGACTAAATTATCCACATTACTGTAACTAGAATTTTCACGACTCCTCGAACTATGAATGTTTTTAGTCCTACCCCTTCTATTCGTATCTTCACTTTCACTAGTATTTTCAATAGGACCAAGATTGTTCGTTGATTTCTTTATCCCATACCTGCGTTCTAACTCCTTCTTAAACACCATCGAATT